GAATAACGAAATGCTATGGTTCTTACATATGATTTATGAATTTACTCAGAAGGAATTCGTTGAGATTATGCACTTTTTTTCTGATTCATTCTATACTTATACTATAAAAATAGAATATAAAATAAAAATAACATAAATAAAAATAAAGTGCAGCCGGTTGGGTCCAACCTATTCTTGAAATATACAACTCGCACACACTCCCTTTCCAAAATAAATCAATACACCAAGCACTACACTTAGATTTATTGGATTTGTTGCTAAAATATCGGTATTAAACCCGAAACTCCCGGCGGATGGCCAACGGCCTAAGGAAACGAAGGAATCGGTTACATTTTGCATACGCTCTCCTCTTATAGATAGGACTAACAAAGAACAGAGCTCTTTTTGTATCACTGGGCTCGCCCTTTTTTTTTTATCGATTTCTTTTTTTTTCTTAATTTCCCATTTTTTATGGGAGTAGATTAAATTTAGTTATTGAATTTGAGAATTACAAAATTTCTTATTTTTTTTCTTTTTTTGAAGTTTCCGATAAGATACTTATTAAGTTAGGTACTAAGGTCTCGTGTCAATTGCAAAATATCCCCTTTGTTCAAACACTTCTTAAAAGAAAAGTAAAAATTCCATCGTATTAAACTAAGGACGGGAAGGAAAAAAGCGAGCGAATCCACTAATTCCTCATTCTCAAATCAGTCCTTCCCGGGGTATTGTTGCAACAAATACATAATTGTAGGAGTAAAGTATTGATATAATTCACAAAAGCAAACGGCAACGAGTTAATAAAATAAGAAAAAAGTATGTTATGTACTTTTTTACATTTTCATTCGAGTTTTAAATTAAACAAAAGGATTCGCAAATAAAAGCGCTAGTGCCACGACCAGTCCATAAATTGTTAAAGCTTCCATAAAAGCTAGACTAAGCAATAAAGTACCTCGTATTTTTCCTTCTGCTTCTGGTTGTCTCGCAATACCTTCTACGGCTTGGCCTGCAGCAGTACCTTGACCAACTCCAGGTCCAATAGAAGCAAGCCCTACGGCCAATCCAGCAGCAATAACGGAAGCGGCAGAAATCAGTGGATTCATGATGATAGGTTCCTCGCACCAAAAAAAAAAATGGTTAATGATACAATCAACCAATGAATTATTATTTATTTGATCACTAAAATCTATCGAGTCAAAGTAACTAAAACTTCGAATATAAAAAATAATATAATATAGATTCGATAGGGATAACCCCTATATAACTAGTATATATCTAATATCACATATACATTTGTTTCTTTCATAACGTAAACCGCCCGCATTTTATATTGAATTGGATTCTAGTTGAATTGGATTGTAGAATAATTCTTCGAAAGATATACAGGGGCTGTGGCTGGGCTTATAGGCATTCCATATATCTAGTGTGACACCCCTAACCCATCCACCATTTCGTAATATCGTCTATCTTTCCTCCTACAACTCTAGTCGTATATATATATGTATTTCTATCTATTATGTTCCTCAACCAAGAACCAAGTAAATTATATGCATTGCCTCAATTAGGATAAGCTAAAAAAAAAAAAGACTATTTCGAAAACTAATCAATGATGACCCTCCATGGATTCCCCTATATAAGCCGCAGCTAAAGTTGCAAAAATAAGAGCTTGAATACCACTTGTAAATAATCCAAGAAACATGACAGGTATAGGAACTACTAAAGGTACTAAAGAAACAAGAACAACAACTACTAATTCATCAGCCAATATATTCCCGAAAAGTCGAAAACTAAGAGATAAAGGTTTTGTGAAATCTTCTAGGATGTTAATTGGTAAAAGGATTGGAGTTGGTTGAATGTATTTTCCGAAATAGCCCAATCCTTTTTTGGTAAGACCCGCATAAAAATATGCCACTGACGTGAGTAAAGCTAAAGCAACAGTAGTATTTATATCATTCGTGGGGGCGGCTAACTCCCCATGAGGTAACTGTATGATTTTCCAAGGTAAAAGAGCACCTGACCAATTAGAAACAAAAATAAATAGGAACATAGTTCCAATAAAGGGAACCCAAGGACCATATTCTTCTCCAATCTGAGTTTTGCTCAAGTCTCGAATAAATTCAAGGACATATTCGAAGAAATTCTGACCGTCGGTTGGAATGGTTTGTGGATTCCGAACAGCTAGGATGACTGAACCTAATAAGATAGCAATTACGACCCAAGAAGTGATAAGTACTTGGGCATGAATTTGTAAACCTCCTATTTGCCAATATAAATGTTGGCCTACTTCTACACCTGATATATCGTATAACCCTTTGAGTGTTTTAATGGAACATGGTATAACATTCATATTGTCCTCTGGCAGAAATCGAACTTCAAAAAAAAGAATTATTTTGATTCAACCATCTCTTTCTCAACTCATCCGCTTTCATCATTAATCATATATTTAGGATACCAAGAAATCACATAACATAATATCAATAATATCCCATTTTATCTCTTTTTAAAATAAAAATTCAAGACAAGAATAGTAACCGATCCAATAAAATAAATTAAAATAATTAACTAATCTTATTATTCTTAATCATAACATAATCATAATCAACGACTTCTTATATAGCTAGAACGACCCTCACAAATTGCGGATACTAATTTGTTAAGAATCAATCGGATTGAAGCTATAGCATCATCGTTGGCTGGAATCGAAATATCTGCGAGATCTGGGTCGCAATTTGTATCGATTAAACAAATCGTCGGAATTCCCAAAATGACACATTCTCGAAGAGCCGTATATTCTTCTTGCTGATCGACGATGATTACAATATCGGGCAACCCCATCATATATTTGATCCCACCCAGATATGTTTGCAAAGTAGATAATTTTCTCTTCAACATTGCTGCATCTCTTTTAGGGAGACGGTTGAGTTTCCCCATCTTTTGTTCTGCTCTTAAGTCTCTGAACTTATGAAGTCTCGTTTCCGTAGTGGACCAATTCGTTAACATACCACCGAGCCATTTTCTATTAACATAATGACATCGAGCCCTTATTGCAGCTGATGCTACTAAATCTGCTGCTTTATTTTTGGTACCAACGATTAAGAAGTTTTTTCCTCGACTTGCTGCATCAAAAACTAAATCACAGGCTTCTGATAAAAAACGAGCAGTTCTAGTAAGATTTATAATATGAATACCTTTACGCTTTGCAGAGATATAAGGGGCCATTCTAGGATTCCATTTCTTAGTACCATGACCAAAATGAACTCCTGCTTTCATCATCTCTTCCAAATGGATGTTCCAATATCTTCTTGTCATTTTTCCCACGCTTTCTCTTTTTTTTTTTATAAATAAATAATTGTTCCTACGGAACTTTCTACCGGGATTGACCGTCGATACACAGCCCAAACCATTAATTTTGATTATTACTTACTCAATTTTATTTATTACCAAATCAATAACTAGAAAATAACTAGAAAGTAATTTAAAGAATAAATCTCTCCTTAGGAATTATGAATTCGCGTAAATAATTTTTCTGGTGTGTCATGGAAATTGCTTGGGGCGCAAGAACAAAAAAATTCTCTATGGTGTAACAAAATATCTCTCATTTCCAACTCGAATAGATTTTTCTTTTTGATTTCCAAATGAATGTTTTTGTCTTGCCTTGAACGGTGCACTAATTTTTTGAATCCCGTACCGACAGGGATAATACCCCCCAGAACAACATTTTCTTTCAGACCCTTCAACCAATCAATACGACCCCGTAGAGCAGCTTTTGCTAAAACTCTAGCAGTTTCTTGAAAACTTGCTTCGGATATGAAACTTTGAGTATTCAGAGATGCCCTCGTTATTCCCAATAAAATTGCCCGATAACAGATCGCTTCGTCTAAAACACGCCCTGCTCGTTCCGCTCGCAACAATCCGATTAATTCTCCAGGTAAAAAAACATTAGACATTCCATCTTCTGAAACCAACACTTTTGATGTTACTTGCCGTACAATAATCTCTATATGTCTATTATGGATCTGTACCCCCTGGGATCGATAAACCTTTTGGATCTTATTAACCAAAGAGATACGACTTTGGGCTATGGTTAGCTCAGCTCCAATTAAGAATCCCCAAGGAATTCCAAGAATTCTTGGTATACGCTCGTTCCAACCTTCAACTCTCCTTTCAAGGTTCATCGATATTGAACCAATCGAGCGAACTTCTAAGATTTGTTCCACTTTTGGAAGACCTTGCGTTATGTCACCAGATCGGGATTTTTCATATATAAATGTAACTAATGTATCTCCTTCAAAAAGGGTTTCTCCATAATGTCCATGAACAGTCGCCCCTGGAGTGGCCAAATAGGGCTTAGCAGATCTTATAATTAAGGAGTCAACATGAACAATTAAAATTTGACCAGATTTTTTTATGCGTGGTCCATATTTAAATAGACATATATTTTCACAAATAAATTGTCCAATGCTAATTATTGTGGATGTCTCTTCACAATAATTGTAATGTAGAAAGCACCAATTCAAATGGAATGGATTCAAAATGATGTTATTGCACGGACCAGGATTATAAATCCTCCTATTTTCATCTATTAAACAGTATTTAAGTACTTCAAGTACTTGGAAAGTCTGTTTAAAATTGTCAAGTAGCCAATATTTGTTTAACAAGATCTGATTATGAGTTATTAAATGGTAAGATGAATAAAAGTTCACTATTTTAGGTACAATAGTACCTAAGGGACCCAACAAATCCCTAATTGGAGTTATAGGATTTGACTCTTTTGCCACATTGTTATATTTCGAACCGTTGAATGGACCAACTCGAAAACAATTGAATGATGACAAAATTATCAAAGATTGGCATTCCTTATTTCGATTCAACAACGTACCGACAGTTTCTTGATGCTGGGTAACTAATGGAATCTTCCCTTTGGAATAAAAAGGATTGATATTGGTGCGATCTAATCCATTATCGGGAATCAATCCTGAACCCGCCGTATCATACCTTTTTACAGTATATGAAATAGTAGACTT